TAATTGCGACTTCCTCAGTGTTAGTAATTAGTGTACCCCTTGTATTTGCTTCTCCTGATGGTTGGTCAAATAATAAAAACGTTGTATTTTCCGGTACATCATTATGGATTGGACTAGTCTTTCTGGTAGCTATTCTGAATTCTCTCATTTCTTAAATTTGTTTAGTATTTAGTAGCCCGATACAAAATAAATAAAAAGGCCATTTCTTCGAATAAATTGGAATTGTGAGACGCATTAAAATGCAATTTGCGTTCCGAATTGCTACCTCTTCTCTTTCATTATTATGAAATTCCATTGCCATTAGAATATTGATTGACAGACAATTAAAAAAAAGAAAACTCTAATATAATAGAAAATGAAACGGTCGACCCAGACATAGACGGTCGACCCAGGCGGATATACCCTATAAAATATATCCCGTAGCGAGCGTAGTTCAATGGTAAAACATCTCCTTGCCAAGGAGAAGATACGGGTTCGATTCCCGCCGCTCGCCAGCTTAATTTAGTAAGGTACTATGATAAAAAATTTAGTCTAGTTGACTACTTAACTACTTATATTAAATTAAGTAGGTGTTAGTCTAGTACCGTATCCCTTACTATCTTACCCTTCTTTTGCACCCCACTCAAAAAAAGGGGCTCCGGAGGCGGGAATCGAACTCGCCAACAGGGCTCCCTAAATTGGGGATTCACCGAGACAAACAACTGGCAAACTCCTTTTAAAGGGAAGGGAGGTAGACTGTGCCTTTCTTTCATTTCTTTTTTCTTTTCTGCAGGGTAGGAAGGAGCCTTGAGAGTTCTTCTTGTAGGGGCAAGTGACTTCGCAAACTGCTCCATTTGGCCCTTTAGGGCCGGGAACTAATGAATAAAAAAGGGTTGGATACCGCCCAGCCCTCTACTCTATACAAATAGAATAGTCCTTTTATACAGACTGCTAAGTGCGGAGACGGGAATCGAACCCGTGACCTCAAGGTTATGAGCCTCGTGAGCTACCAAACTGCTCTACTCCGCTCTGGAGGGACGGAAACTGGTGGACGAAAAAGGTTGAATACAGGACTCTACCATGTCTAGACAAATAGAATAGTCCTTTTATACAGAATGGAGCGGGTAGCGGGAATCGAACCCGCATCGTTAGCTTGGAAGGCTAGGGGTTATAGTCGACGTTGGTTGATTAGTTTTAACGTCTCTAATTCAAAACCGAACATGAAATTTTGATTTCATTCGGCTCCTTTATGGATATTCTCACCACTTAACATCTATGTCAGCTTTTCTATCTGAATGGAACCAAAGCTCTCCGCTTTCTAGATGATCCCTATAGAGTAGGAGATAGAAATTCTACTAAATCTATCTAATCTACTTACTTCGTTCCCTAATTTCATTCAAGAGATCCTGAGGAAAAGAATTAGGTTTCCACCGAGCTGAAACAATATGCTGATGGTTCTAGTAAACCAAAACTACCGTTTTTTAGCTATTTGGCTTCCATTTCCTTTTTTAACAAAAGAAGATTTAGTTACGATTGGAAATAAACTTTTTTGTATCTTCATCCATAGATCCTTTACTCATATTTTAAAAATTGGAATACTTAATCCAATGCAAAATTATGCTTCGCGACTCTGTACTCATAATCCAATTTGTATTTTGGATGCAATTTCAATTAGTTTTTGGGTACAAATCGGGAGAATGTATATTCTTCCTCAATATGCTATTGAGAGGAAAAGGATTAAATCCTTTATAAGAACTAAAGTTTTCATCGGAATATAAAAAACTTAAGGACGCCTTAAGTATATCATTTCAAATTCAGTTATTAATAGAACGAATCACACTTTTACCACTAAACTATACCCGCTACATGTAGATTATGATACCAACGCTACCCTTTGTCAAGGGTAGCCATTCGAGAAGGAGGCTAATTCCCCCTTATTGAATCAAATGGAGAAGGTTCATGACAGTGAGCTGTTGGTACTTCGATCGCGGGCCTTTACTTTAGCTTTAGGGTTTAGATAGCCCCTCTGGGATGTAAAATATATCTCTTCTCACCATCCCCATAGTGTATGAGACAAATGTATGCATTTCGATTAGGTTCGTATTCTACGGTTACGACTACAATGATCATTATTTGTTTTGCGAGGACGTAAGTGTGCCAGACTGCTCTAAGGAATAGTTTGATTATTCCTACAATATACACTAGGAGATATAGGGAGCAGCACTGCCCCCATAAATCCCTTTCTTCCTTTTCTTTTTTGTTCAATTCTGAACAAAGAAATTGGGGAAGATGTTTTCTTTCTTCCCCCACTTATCATGAAGTCCGAGCCCTAGAGAAAGAGTGAGATGCATTTTAAAAATTCATCATAGACTTTCCCTATGGCTTGAGAGAAGCAAGAAACAAAGAGTCGTAACTTAAACGGAGAAGCGGACAGGACCCGACGGATTTACCTGATGTAAAGAAGATCCTAAATGTCTCTGGTTAGTCGATCCTCTCCATTTACCAATTTCTTCTCCTCTTTTCCACTCAATTCTAGTTTATTAGATTCTTGTTTAAAAGAATCAAAGAAGATGAATAGAACTAAGAACACATAAAAAAGAGCATAGAGGACCAAGACCATTACCAAATGTTCCTCCCAAGAATCATATTGGGTATCTGTTCCCTTCCTTTTCCCGCTAGGATCGGGAATCTTATATTTTCCATATCCATATACCATCGAACCTTTAGGGTTCCAGAATCCTCCTTTTTTCCTAATCTTCGGAAACAGAAAACCCATAGCCAGGAGGAGTTAGGTATGTAGGGTATGGTTTATTATTTTTTGTTGGGCAGGCAGTAGAATAATTTTTATACTCTGCAGTATAAATTCGACTGCCCACTTTTTACAAGCAAATTGTTGCTAAAACTCCAACATAGTTTGTTCAAAATGCACCAACCAAAATCCCTTGAGAATATTAAAGTACCCCCCTTCCTTGGAAGGGGTACCTGTTAAAAATCGCTTCAACAAATCCGTCCAAAACTTTTTAAGAAAAATTGAAAAGTTTTGAACTCGAAGGTTTTTCTAAGAGATGCCTGTTAAAAATAGTTTCAATTTCTCACCAAAACAGACAAGAAGTATATCACTGAAACAAGAAGTATATCACTGAAAATTAATACCCAACCATATGGGTATATGAAGAGCGCGAATTCCTTTATACCCTACCCAATTAGAATTAGAAGAAATAAAACATAAATGGAGAAAGTTCTCATCATAAGATCAGCCAATAGAAGAAAAAAGTCCCTAATTCTGCAGAACGTTCTGAGCACGTGAAAAGTCAATAGCCTAAAGATAAAAAAAAACAAAGTCTACCGTTTTTTTAACAGCAGCTCTTATTGCCCCTTTGGCCTTTTTTTTTTTGCCCATTGTTGTATCCGATTCAACAATTGATACATATTTGTTCTCCTCTTCTAAAAAATAGAACTTCTGGGCTTTGGTTTGGTGAGTCGTCCGAGATCATGTTTACATACCTATGAACTTACCCTCTTCAAGTATATCGGATACTAATAATAATTTTTTATTGTGTCAACTCTCTCTTCACGTATTTTATTATATGTATTTTTTTATATAAAAAAAGAAAAAAACCTCTACTTTGTGCAAGTGATAAGAGAGAATATGAAAGATTTTCTTATTTTTCTTGATTTTCTCAAGATTTTGAACTCTCAAGATTTTGAACCTCGCCATGAATAAACTTCTATATCTCGATATATACATATATAATCTCTACATATATCTCTATATATACATATATTATGTACATTATGCAGTAGACTCATAATGAGAAATCAAAGTGGCTAATTTTTGAATTGAATAAAAAGCCCTTTTAACTCAGTGGTAGAGTAATGCCATGGTAAGGCATAAGTCATCGGTTCAAATCCGATAAAGGGCTTTTTATTTGGTGGTAGAGTAATGCCATGGTAAGACGTAAGTCATCGGTTCGAATCCGATAAAGTACTTTTCTACTAAATTTATTATTTATTCACTTTTTTTTCTTTGTTTTTGAAAATTTCTCTATTTTTTCTTGAATTTTATGACTTAGTGTGGGATGCATGCATTTTTGGTCTGAACGCTAAACGAAGCACGGGGTGGAAATTACAAAAAAGAAATCAAATTGGACTCTTTTTCCTGTTAGATCAATCAAATCACTACCTGTACTGAACTAATCTAGAATCCCTTTTATTAATCTATTCTTATTCTATACCCTTTAAATGAATTTCCCTAAAAAGTAGGGAATGATCCGTGAATTAACCTAACCATCAACTAAAAAAAATCCTATGAAAGCATAACAGAAAAGTAGGAAAGACTCTTTGCTTTGGATCTAGTTATACTCTTCGAGTATATTGACAATTCCAAAAAACTGCTCATACTATCATTATAGTATAATGACGAGCGGTTGTATATGGCCCTATCGTCTAGTGAAGTGATGCCCCTATCGTCTAGTGGTTCAGGACATCTCTCTTTCAAGGAGGCAGCGGGGATTCGACTTCCCCTGGGGGTAGGGAGTATTATGAAAGGAGGTTAATCATAGATTCTAAAAAACCCTAGAATGAATTCTTCCTGGGTCGATGCCCGAGCGGTTAATGGGGACGGACTGTAAATTCGTTGACGATATGTCTACGCTGGTTCAAATCCAGCTCGGCCCAAAAATCTAGGGCTTCGTGAATATGAACTAAATCCATTTGTTTTTCTTCCATAAAATAAAATGTCTGATCCATAGAAATAAAGGATAAAGCGAAAGGGGGAAATTTCTTTCTAATCCATATCTCTCTCATTCCTTTTTTACAAACAAAAGAGTTTTTCTTATTGAAATGAAAGGTGGATTATCATCCATTTTTAGCGATAAAAAATCGCGACATACTAGTTATGTCACTCTCACTATACCCACATATGATATGTGGGTATGTAGTATATGATTCGTCTATTTCTTAGAGTACGACAGGCGAATCGAATCTTCTTATGGTTCTATTTAAGAATAGGTATGCCATACACCCCGCGGGGATTGTAGTTCAATTGGTCAGAGCACCGCCCTGTCAAGGCGGAAGCTGCGGGTTCGAGCCCCGTCAGTCCCGAACTAGGGTTCAATGAATGGAGAAATTCATCTTTCCTTTTTCCATGAAAAAGGGGGGGCAGGAGAGAAGATCAAATACCTATGGGGCACCCTTATTTCACTTTTTTTATTTCGCATTTCTCATTAAAGAGGGAGGGGAGGCCTATAGGAATTTTTTTTTTCACTACTCCCGGTTGATAAGGAAAGACATACATATCATACTTGGATTAGTATAATTTAGGATATTACTCTATCCTTATGATGATACCATCCTCATCTTAACTTCCTATTCGACTCTTATGGAATAGAGTACCGGTATTTTACCGAAATCCATACATAAATCGTATTCGTTTTTTCTTAGACATAGACAGTGAATTTAATTGAATATAATTAGTACTTTACTTTTTGGATTAAACCAGGCCCCCTCCATTTTGTAGTTCCAACTTTGTTTGTGTATGTTCAATGACTAATTGGAAAGAATCTATCTCATTTTCATTCCATTTGCGGACTCCTTATTTTATGGATCTGTTCTCATCTTTAGACCCCAAAAGTGGATATTGATAGTAACTTAATAAAATAAAAGAAAAACCAAGCAAAGCAAACGCCCTTTTTCCTAAATTAATTAAAATATTCGATTTTTTTTTATTTAAGCCCTCTTTTCTCCATCTCACTTCTACTTCTACTGCTTATTTGGATGTCTATGTGACCCATAGAAAGTCGGTCATATAATACATACATACATAATTGTATGTATAACTATAAGAAAAAGGAAGGGAAATTGGATAAGATAAGAAAGATCGTGGGTTATAGATATAGAAAAGAAAAAGTGGATCTTCCTATGTTATACTATTCCACTCTCAACCATGAATTGATTTGATAGATCCGATATTCATAATATTGAATTGATTCAGTATTATCAGAATGCAAGTCCTCCCCTTGAATTTACAGGATACCCCTTTTTCCTCTCCATGGGATTACATCCCGAGTTATTGTGAAAAAAATAAAGAGGTTATGGAAGTCAATATTCTCGCATTTATTGCTACTGCACTGTTTATTCTAGTTCCTACTGCCTTTTTACTTATTATTTATGTAAAAACAGTCAGCCAAAATGATTAATTGGAATTCCAATTAATCATTGAAGAAATGAAAAAGGGATTAAATAAAATAAAAATCCAAGTCTTAAATGAAAGGATCTGGTTGGAATCATAAAGTGTGGTAGAAAGAACTACATATAGTTTTTTCTACCACACTTTAGAGTCTTTCTATTATATTATCTTGAATCTACATAGAATAGATTAGTAGATTGAAATAGTAGTCTAATTCAATTTCTTTTTTCACTGCATCCACTTAATTTCAATCAAGTCAAAATAAAAAAATCGAAGACAATTCTTCACGAAAGAATCCATGGAGGGAGAGAAAAATAATATGAGAATAGACTATAGTAAAAAGTAAAAGAAAAAAAGTAAAAGGAAAAAACCAGCGAATCTTTCATGCTTAAACATGCGGCGAGATGCTTCAAAAGAGCATAAAAATTATTCTAAGAATAAGAAAAGAATATAAAACAAATGGAAAGTGTGCGATATGTTGTGAATAGCTCCGTGGAAGAAAGTCTAATTTTCTTATGTATAGAACTTTTTTAACCATTCGTCACTTCTAGTAGAAATTTTGAATTGCTGTAATCGCTCTTTCTATTTCTATATAGTAGAATAGAACGACTCTTTCTTACAAGAGTTTCTTACAGGTACAGGAGTGAAACAAAACTAAAGAAAGAGAGAAAGAATAAAGTTTGGCAAAATGATTAATGCAAAACGATCAATTAAAGAAAAAAGTTGATACAACAATTCGACTACTCAATCAATTAGTAGTATCCCTAGAGTCCACTCCTCCCCCATACTACTAGTGAAAGAGAAAATGTAAAGACTACCATTAAAGCAGCCCAAGCGAGACTTACTATATCCATGTAAATTATGTCTCCTATTTCTATGAAGGAATTATTCTACTATTGATCAATAATCATAGTGGAATCAAGGGTACAGAGTCAAAAAGGGATTCTGCCCTAACGCTATGGATGAATCAGTTCAAGGAATTTACTCCTAACAAATTCTTATAGGATTTCTGGTAGAATTGGAGAGCATTAAGTATAAATACGATACATAGCCCTTTTCCTTAAAAAAGAGTACGGGGATGATGTCCTGAATAGAAGACGCGGGAATAGGAAGATTTTTTCTTCCTTTTGTTACCCTTTTTTTATAAGCAAAGGACGTCAGAATATACCATAAAATTAGGATAGATAAATATTTATTGGATACCTACCTTGCCTATGTTTATTTTTAACCTAAACCCTACAGCCCTTCTATCATTCTATGAAAGAATGAGGAGACTTTATCCACAACTCCGAAATTGATTTTTGATCAGCCTATTCAATCTGATTCTCGACAGAATCAGTAGCCCTTACTTTAGTGTATGTAGGTAGCATAAGATGTATGATAAATAAAATGTATGATAATTAGGAAGTCTTGATATTCCTTCGTGGAGTCCCTTCTTCAATCTTAGATTGAAAAAAAAAAAGAATGCCCCTTAGGGGCCCTTTGGATATCAAGATTTCTGACATCTTAGCCTTGTAATTTTTAATTCTCGAATCGAATCAATTAAGAATCAATTAAAATTAATAAAAGAATAAGGAAACGCAACCTCATCCTTATTGGTAGCCGTTTGGGCCACTACCGACAAAACAAACCCTAGTTTGAGGATAGAACTATGGATTCTCAAAATCCAGTATCGCCAGGCCTAGTTACTCTCTTGCCCCAACTTATGCAGGGTACGAATTTGTTGAGTTCGATCAGTACTATAAGCCTAAGTATTTTATTGATCAGGCGGCACCCAGATTTGAACTGGGGATAAAGGATTTGCAGTCCCCTGCCTTACCGCTTGGCCATGCCGCCAAAAAATCCGATCTAAAATAGAGAAAAGAGCAAGTATTCATCCAGGTTTTCTTACTAAAACCTCCTTTCTTTTATCTTGAATCTAATTCTACTTACTTTTTTCCAATCTTTTTCAAAAAATCTATTCCTGCTTTTTTTGAATCCAGTTTCGATTATTCTCCTCGATGGATTCTATCTTAAAACAAACATTGCTAACACTAGAAAACTTCCCTTTTCTTTCTATTGAGATGAAAAAAGAGAAAAAGTGGATTTCCAGTCACAGGCTGCAAAATTCAGAACAAATTGGAACCATTAACTAGAATTCTATTTTTTTTTTTGAATTGCAGTAGTGAACGACTCTTAAATCGGTATTCTCTCCCCCCTTCCTTTTAATGGCATAATAAAATAGAATGGATTTATGCCTAATCCGTGTATAGGTAAACTACAGGTCCGAACAGCATTATTATCCATAACAGCATTATTATCCATGGATCCCCCTTATGTACATATCTCTATGGGGAATCGTGCTTTAATTTTTCATTGCATTAAATATCTTGAATAAAAAAAAGAAATTTGGTCTGATATAGAGTATGACCTGACCATCTTGGCCCACCCAAGTGAAATTACGATAAAAGCAGGGATATGTGGAGAGGTGGATAACTAGATTGGCATGTACTTAAAAAAAGGACTTACTTTATTTTAGGATTCTACAATGAAATCCTATATTTTCTAGCAATTCTACTACTACGAAACAAAAAAGAACCCTCAAATTCTTATTCTTTTTTGAAATTAAACTAAGCGTGCTATTCTAAATCGAACTAAAGTCAAATTTTCTAGTGCTTATAAATTATTATATTATGGCTTTATCCCATTCATAGAAAGGAGATAAAATGAGAAATCTTTGCTATCCAATCTGATTAGTATCATAAAGTGTAAGTGGCAGAATTTTTTTCTAGGAATGTTTTATCAATTCATTTTCATTCGATTTGTACCCCTGGCAAATTCGAACTTTCGTCGAAATTGTCTCTATTCATATGTATGAAATACATATATGAAATATGTATGTGGAGTTCCCTAGAATTTCATGTGATTCAGTAAACAGAATATGGATTCCATAATTGCTAGATCGATCCATAGGGATTGATGAAGAGTGAGCTGATAATGGAATTTTTCTTCGATAAACAGGAAACTTAAGATTAAGATGCTCCGGAATGGAAATGAGGGAATGTCCACAATACCCGGATTTAGTCAGATCCAATTCGAGGGATTTTGTAGGTTCATTAATCAAGGCTTGGCAGAAGAACTTGAGAAGTTTCCAACAATTAAAGATCCAGATCACGAAATTGCATTTCAATTATTTGCGAAAGGATATCAATTGCTAGAACCCTCGATAAAAGAAAGGGATGCTGTGTATGAATCACTCACCTATTCTTCCGAATTATATGTATCTGCGAGATTAATTTTTGGTTTCGATGTGCAAAAGCAAACCATTTCTATTGGAAACATTCCTATAATGAATTCCTTAGGAACCTTTATAATAAATGGAATATACCGAATTGTGATCAATCAAATATTGCTAAGTCCTGGTATTTACTACCGCTCGGAATTAGACCATAAGGGAATTTCTATCTACACTGGGACTATAATATCAGATTGGGGAGGAAGATCGGAATTAGCAATTGATAAAAAAGAAAGGATATGGGCTCGCGTGAGTAGAAAACAAAAGATATCTATTCTAGTTCTATCATCAGCTATGGGTTCGAATCTAAAAGAAATTCTAGATAATGTTTCCTACCCTGAAATTTTCTTATCTTTCCCGAATGCTAAGGAGAAGAAGAGGATTGAGTCAAAAGAAAAAGCTATTTTGGAGTTTTATCAACAATTTGCTTGTGTAGGTGGGGACCTGGTATTTTCGGAGTCCTTATGTGAGGAATTACAAAAGAAATTTTTTCAACAAAAATGTGAATTAGGAAGGATTGGTCGACGAAATATGAATCGGAGACTGAATCTTGATATACCTCAGAACAATACATTCTTGTTACCACGAGATGTATTGGCCGCTACGGATCATTTGATTGGAATGAAATTTGGAACGGGTATACTTGACGATGACGATATGAATCACTTGAAAAATAAACGTATTCGTTCGGTTGCGGATCTGTTACAAGATCAATTCGGACTGGCTCTTGGTCGTTTACAACATGCGGTTCAAAAAACTATCCGTAGAGTATTCATACGTCAATCGAAACCGACTCCACAAACTTTGGTAACTCCAACTTCAACTTCGATTTTATTAATAACTACTTATGAGACCTTTTTTGGCACATACCCCTTATCTCAAGTTTTTGATCAAACCAATCCATTGACACAAACTGTTCATGGGCGAAAAGTGAGTTGTTTGGGTCCTGGAGGATTGACGGGGAGAACTGCAAGTTTTCGGAGCCGAGATATTCATCCGAGTCACTATGGGCGTATTTGTCCAATTGACACGTCCGAAGGAATCAATGTTGGACTTACTGGATCCTTAGCTATTCATGCGAGAATTGACCACTGGTGGGGGTCCATAGAGAGTCCCTTTTATGAAATATCTGAGAAAGCAAAAGAAAAAAAAGAGAGACAGGTGGTTTATTTATCACCAAATAGAGATGAATATTATATGATAGCAGCAGGAAATTCTTTGTCCTTGAATCAGGGTATTCAGGAAGAACAGGTTGTTCCAGCTAGATACCGTCAAGAATTCCTGACTATTGCATGGGAACAGATTCATGTTAGAAGTATTTTTCCTTTCCAATATTTTTCTATTGGAGGTTCTCTCATTCCTTTTATTGAGCATAATGATGCGAATCGGGCTTTAATGAGTTCTAATATGCAGCGCCAAGCAGTTCCGCTTTCTCGGTCCGAGAAGTGCATTGTTGGAACTGGATTGGAACGCCAAACAGCTCTAGATTCGAGGGTTTCCGTTATAGCCGAACGCGAGGGAAAGATCATTTCTACTGATAGTCACAAGATCCTTTTATCAAGTAGTGGGAAGACTATAAGTATTCCTTTAGTTACCCATCGGCGCTCTAACAAAAATACTTGTATGCACCAAAAACCTCGGGTTCTGCGGGGTAAATCCATTAAAAAAGGACAAATTTTAGCGGAGGGAGCTGCTACAGTTGGTGGGGAACTTGCTTTAGGAAAAAACGTATTAGTAGCTTATATGCCATGGGAAGGTTACAATTTTGAAGACGCAGTACTAATTAGCGAACGTTTGGTATATGAGGATATTTATACTTCTTTTCACATCCGAAAATATGAAATTCAGACGGATACGACAAGCCAAGGCTCCGCTGAAAAAATTACTAAAGAAATACCACATCTAGAAGAACATTTACTCCGCAATTTGGACAGAAATGGAGTTGTTAGGTTGGGATCCTGGGTAGAAACTGGCGATATTTTAGTAGGTAAATTAACGCCTCAGATAGCGAGCGAATCGTCGTATATCGCGGAAGCTGGGTTATTACGGGCCATATTTGGCCTTGAGGTATCCACTTCAAAAGAAACTTCTCTCAAACTACCTATAGGTGGAAGAGGGCGCGTTATCGATGTGAAATGGATCCAGAGGGACCCCCTAGACATAATGGTTCGTGTATATATTTTACAGAAACGCGAAATCAAAGTTGGGGATAAAGTAGCCGGAAGACACGGGAATAAGGGGATCATTTCCAAAATTTTGCCCAGGCAAGATATGCCCTATTTGCAAGATGGAACACCTGTTGATATGGTCTTCAATCCCTTAGGAGTACCCTCACGAATGAATGTGGGACAAATATTTGAAAGCTCGCTCGGATTAGCCGGGGATCTGCTAAAGAAACATTATAGAATAGCACCCTTTGATGAGAGATATGAGCAAGAGGCTTCAAGAAAACTTGTGTTTTCAGAATTATATGAAGCCAGTAAACAAACAAAAAATCCATGGGTATTTGAACCCGAGTACCCGGGAAAAAGCAGAATATTTGATGGAAGAACAGGAGACCCCTTCGAACAACCTGTTCTAATAGGGAAGTCCTATATCTTAAAATTAATTCATCAAGTTGATGAGAAAATCCATGGACGTTCTACTGGGCCCTACTCACTTGTTACACAACAACCCGTTAGAGGAAGAGCCAAGCAAGGGGGACAACGAGTAGGAGAAATGGAAGTTTGGGCTTTAGAAGGATTTGGTGTTGCTCATATTTTACAAGAGATACTTACTTATAAATCTGATCATCTTATAGCTCGCCAAGAAATACTTAATGCTACGATCTGGGGAAAAAGAGTACCTAATCACGAGTATCCTCCAGAATCTTTTCGAGTGCTCGTTCGAGAACTACGATCTTTGGCTCTAGAACTGAATCATTTCCTTGTATCTGAGAAGAACTTCCAGGTTAATAGGGAGGAAGTTTGATCGGAATAAATATAAATTCTTTTCTTATTTATGATTGACCAATATAAACATCAACAACTTCAAATTGGACTCGTTTCCCCTCAACAAATAAAGGCTTGGGCTAACAAAAACCTACCTAATGGGGAAGTCGTTGGCGAAGTCACAAGGCCCTCTACTTTTCATTATAAAACCGATAAACCAGAAAAAGATGGATTGTTTTGCGAAAGAATCTTTGGACCCATAAAAAGCGGAATTTGTGCTTGTGGAAATTCTCGAGCGAGCGGAGCTGAAAACGAAGAGGAAAGATTTTGCCAAAAATGCGGGGTAGAATTTGTTGATTCTCGGATACGAAGATATCAAATGGGATACATCAAACTCGCATGTCCCGCGACTCATGTGTGGTATTTGAAAGGTCTTCCTAGTTATATCGCGAACCTTTTAGATAAACCCCTTAAGAAATTGGAGGGCCTAGTATACGGCGATTTCTCTTTTGCTAGGCCCAGCGCTAAAAAACCTACTTTCTTACGATTACGAGGTTTATTCGAAGATGAAATTGCATCCTGTAACCACAGCATTTCTCCCTTTTTTTCTACCCCAGGCTTTGCAACATTTCGAAATCGGGAAATTGCGACAGGAGCAGGTGCTATTAGAGAACAATTAGCAGATTTGGATTTGCGAATTATTATAGAGAATTCCTTGGTCGAATGGAAGGAATTAGAAGACGAGGGGTATAGTGGAGATGAATGGGAAGATAGAAAAAGACGAATAAGAAAAGTTTTTTTGATTAGACGCATGCAATTGGCGAAACATTTTATTCAAACAAATGTAGAACCAGAATGGATGGTTTTGTGCTTATTACCAGTTCTTCCTCCCGAATTGAGACCCATTGTTTATAGGTCTGGGGATAAAGTAGTGACTTCGGATATTAATGAACTTTATAAGAGAGTTATTCGTCGGAACAACAACCTTGCCTATCTATTAAAAAGAAGTGAATTAGCGCCAGCAGATTTAGTAATGTGCCAGGAAAAATTGGTACAAGAAGCCGTGGATACACTTCTTGATAGTGGGTCCCGCGGGCAACCAACGAGGGATGGTCACAATAAAGTATACAAATCACTTTCAGATGTAATTGAAGGTAAAGAGGGAAGGTTTCGCGAGACTCTGCTTGGAAAACGGGTCGATTACTCGGGGCGTTCTGTCATTGTTGTGGGTCCTTCGCTTTCATTACATCAATGTGGATTACCTCTAGAGATAGCAATAAAGCTTTTTCAGCTATTTGTAATTCGCGATTTAATCACGAAACGCGCTACTTCTAATGTCAGGATTGCTAAAAGGAAAATTTGGGAAAAGGAACCCATTGTATGGGAAATACTTCAAGAAGTTATGCGGGGACATCCTGTACTGTTGAATAGAGCACCTACCCTGCATAGATTAGGCATACAGGCCTTCCAACCTACTTTAGTGGAGGGGCGTACTATTTGTTTACACCCATTAGTGTGTAAGGGTTTCAATGCGGACTTTGATGGGGATCAAATGGCTGTTCATCTACCTTTATCCTTGGAAGCTCAGGCGGAAGCCCGTTTACTTATGTTTTCTCATATGAATCTCCTATCTCCCGCTATTGGGGATCCTATTTGCGTACCGACCCAAGACATGCTTATCGGACTTTATGTATTAACGATTGGAAACCGTCGGGGTATTTGTGCAAATAGATATAATAGTTGCGCAAACTATCCAAATCAAAAAGTAAATTACAATAATAATAATTATAAGTATACAAAAGATAAAGAACCCCATTTTTCTAATTCCTATGATGCACTGGGAGCTTATAGACAGAAACGAATCAGTTTAGACAGTCCCTTGTGGCTCCGATGGAAACTAGATCAACGCGTCATTGGGTCAAGAGAAGTTCCGATTGAAGTTCAATATGAATCTTTGGGGACTTATCATGAGATTTATGCCCACTATCTAATAGTGGGAAATAGAAAAAAAGAAATCCGTTCTATATACATTCGAAGCACTCTTGGTCATATTTCTTTTTATAGAGAAATAGAGGAAGCCATACAAGGATTTAGTCAGGCCTATTCATACACTATCTAAACAAGGAAGTTAGATTCGGCGATGCCCCTCCCTTTCGGGGGGCATTCCGATTTCGCTAGTATCATCATTTTTGCCGCGCGAATCCAGATTGAGATTAAGGAAAGGAAGTTAATTAAATTTTCGAATCACTGACTCAGGCCCATTGTCGAATCCTACTCAGCAATTGTCGAATCCTACTCAGCCGAAAAAGGGGGTACTTATGTATGGCGGAACGGGCCAATCTGGTCTTTCATAATAAAGAGATAGACGGAACTGCTATGAAACGACTTATTAGCAGATTAATAGATCATTTCGGAATGGGATATACATCCCATATACTGGATCAAATAAAGACTCTGGGCTTTCATCAAGCCACTACTACATCGATTTCATTAGGAATCGAGGATCTTTTAACAATACCATCTAAGGGATGGTTAGTGCAAGACGCGGAACAACAGAGTTTTCTTTTGGAGAAACACTATTATTATGGGGCTGTACACGCGGTAGAAAAATTACGCCAATCCGTTGAGATATGGTATGCTACAAGTGAATATTTGAAACAAGAAATGAATTCGAATTTTCGGATAACGGATCCTTCTAATCCAGTCTATCTAATGTCTTTTTCAGGAGCCAGAGGAAATGCATCTCAGGTACACCAATTAGTAGGTATGAGAGGATTAATGGCGGATCCTCAAGGACAAATGATTGATTTACCTATTCAAAGCAATTTACGCGAGGGACTTTCTTTGACAGAATATATAATTTCCTGCTACGGAGCCCGCAAAGGGGTTGTAGATACTGCTGTACGAACAGCGGATGCTGGATATCTTACACGTAGACTTGTTGAAGTAGTTCAACATATTATTGTGCGTAGAAGAGATTGTGGTACTATCCAAGGTATTTCTTTGAGTCCTCAAAATGGGATGACGGAAAAACTTTTTGTCCAAACACTAATTGGTCGTGTATTAGCAGACGATATATATATTGGTTCACGATGCATTGCCGCTCGAAATCAAGATATTGGAATTGGATTAGTCAATCGATTCATAACTGCCTTTCGAGCACAACCATTTCGAGCACAACCAATATATATTAGAACCCCCTTTACTTGCCGGAGCACATCTTGGATCTGTCAATTATGTTATGGTCGGAGTCCCACTCATGGCGATCTGGTCGAATTGGGGGAAGCCGTAGGTATTATTGCAGGTCAATCAATTGGGGAGCCAGGGACTCAACTAACATTAAGAACTTTTCATACTGGCGGAGTATTCACAGGGGGTACTGCCGACCTTGTACGATCCCCTTCGAATGGAAAAATCCAATTCAATGAAGATTTGGTTCACCCCACACGTACCCGTCATGGGCAGCCTGCTTTTCTATGTTATATAGACTTGCATGTAACTATTCAGAGTCAGGATATTCTATATAGTGTGAATATTCCCTCAAAAAGCTTGATTCTAGTGCAAAATGATCAGTATGTAGAATCCGAACAAGTAATTGCGGAGATTCGTGCCGGAACGTCCACTTTGCATTTTAAAGAAAAAGTACAAAAGCATATTTATTCCGAATCAGACGGGGAAATGCACTGGAGTACTGATGTTTACCATGCGCCCGAATATCAATATGGTAATCTTCGTCGATTACCAAAAACAAGCCATTTATGGATATTGTCAGTAAGTATGTGCAGATCCAGTATAGCGTCTTTTTCGCTCCACAAGGATCAAGATCAAATGAATACTTATTCTTTTTCTGTTGACGGAAGATATCTCTTTGACCTCTCAATGGCTAATGATCAAGTAAGACATAGACTGTTGGATACTTTTGGTAAAAAAGATAGGGAAATTCTTGATTATTCAACGCCGGATCGAATCATGTCCAATGGCCATTGGAATTTTGTCTATCCTTCTATTCTTCAAGATAATTCGGATTTGTTGGCGAAAAAGCGAAGAAATGGGTTCGTCATTCCATTACAATATCATCAAGAACAAGAGAAAGAACTAATATCCTGTTTGGGGATTTCGATTGAAATACCCTTTATGGGTGTTTTACGTAGAAATACTATTTTTGCTTATTTTGACGATCCACGATACAGAAAAGATAAAAAGGGTTCAGGAATTGTTAAATTTAGATATAGGACCCTAGAGGACGAATATAGGACTCGAGAGGAAGACTCAGAGGACGAATATGGGAGCCCAGAGAACGAATATAGGACCCGAGAGGAAGAATATGAAACCCTAGAAGACGAATATAGGACTCGAGAGGACGAATATGAAACCCTAGAAGATGAATATGGGATCCTAGAGGACGAATATGAAGCCCTAGAAGACGAATATGGGATCCTAGAGGATGAATATAGGACTGGAGAGAAAGACTCAGAAGACGAATATGGGAGCCCAGAGAACGAATATAGAACCCGAGAGGACGAATATGGAACTCTAGAGGAAGACTCAGAGGACGAATATGGGACTTTAGAGGAAGACTCAGAAGAAGACTCAGAGGACGAATACGGGAGCCCAGAGGAAGATTCCATCTTAAAAAAAGAGGGTTTGATTGAGCATCGAGGAACAAAAGAATTTAGTCTAAAATACCAAAAAGAACTAGATCGGTTTTTTTTCATTCTTCAAGAACTGCATATCTTGCCGAGATCCTCATCCCTAAAGGTACTTGATAATAGTATCATTGGAGTGGATACACAACTCACAAAAAATACAAGAAGTCGACTAGGTGGATTGGTCCGAGTGAAGAGAAAAAAAAGCCATACGGAACTCAAAATCTTTTCCGGAGATATGCATTTTCCTGAAGAGGCGGATAAGATATTAGGTGGTAGTTTGATACCACCAGAAAGAGAAAAGAAAGATTCTAAGGAATCAAAAAAAAGGAAAAATTGGGTCTATGTTCAACGGAAAAAAATTCTCAAGAGCAAGGAAAAGTATTTTGTTTCGGTTCGACCTGCAGTCGCATATGAAATGGACGAAGGGAGAAATTTAGCAACACTTTTCCCGCAAGATCTCTTGCAAGAAGAGGATAATTTCCAACTTCGACTTGTCAATTTTATTTCTCATGAAAATAGCAAGTTAACTCAAAGAATTTATCATACGAATAGTCAATTTGTTCGAACTTGCTTAGTAGTGAATTGGGAACAAGAAGAAAAAGAGGAGGCTCGTGCTTCCCTTGTTGAGGTAAGAGCAAATGATCTGATTCGCGATTTCCTAAGAATTGAGTTAGTCAAGTCCACTATTTCGTATACACGAAGAAGGTATGATAGGACAAGTGCAGGACCGATTCCCAATAATAGGTTAGATCGCACCAATTCCTTTTATTCCAAGGCGAAGATTCAATCACTTAGCCAACATCAAGAAGCTATTGGCACCTTGTTGAATCGAAATAAAGAATACCAATCTTTGATGATTTTGTCGACATCCAACTGTTCTCGAATTGGTTTATTCAAGAATTCGAAATATCCCAATGCGGTAAAAGAATCGAATCCTAGAATTCCTATTCGAGATATTTTTGGGCCCTTAGCCGCTATTGTACCTAGTATATCGAATTTTTCTTCATCTTACTATTTACTAACGCATAATCAGATCCTGTTAAAAAAATATTTGTTCCTTGACAATTTGAAACAAACCCTCCAAGTACTTCAAGGGCTTAAATACTCTTTAATAGATGAAAATCAAAGGATTTCGAATTTCGATAGTAACATCATGTTGGATCCATTCCATTTGAATTGGCACTTTCTCCATCATGATTCTTGGGAGGAGACATCGGCAATAATTCACCTTGGACAATTTATTTGCGAAAATGTATGTCTATTTAAATCGCACATAAAAAAATCTGGTCAAATTTTCATTGTTAATATTGATTCCTTTGTTATAAGAGCAGCTAAGCCTTATTTGGCCACTACAGGAGCAACTGTTCATGGTCATTATGGAGAAATCCTTTACAAAGGAGATAGGTTAGTTACGTTTATATATGAAAAATCGAGATCTAGTGACATAACGCAAGGTCTTCCAAAAGTAGAACAAATCTTTGAAGCGCGTTCAATTGATTCACTATCGCCGAATCTCGAAAGGAGAATTGAGGATTGGAATGAGCGTATACCAAGAATTCTTGGGGTCCCCTGGGGATTCTTGATTGGAGCTGAGCTAACCATAGCCCAAAGTCGTATCTCTTTGGTTAATAAGATCCAAAAGGTTTATCGATCCCAAGGGGTACAGATCCATAATAGACATATAGAGATTATTATACGCCAAGTAACATCAAAAGTGCGGGTTTCCGAAGATGGAATGTCTAATGTTTTTTCACCTGGGGAATTAATCGGACTATTACGAGCAGAACGAGCAGGACGAGCTTTGGATGAATCGGTCTATTATCGGGCAATCTTATTGGGAATAACAAGGGCTTCCCTGAATACCCAAAGTTTCATATCTGAAGCAAGTTTTCAAGAAACTGCTCGAGTTTTAGCAAAAGCTGCCCTACGAGGTCGTATTGATTGGTTGAAAGGCCTGAAAGAAAACGTAGTTCTGGGGGGGATTATACCTGTTGGTACCGGATTCCAAAAATTTGTGCATCATTCCCCACAAGACAAGAACCTTTATTTCGAAATTCAAAAAAAAAATCTATTCGCGTCGGAAATGAGAGATATTTTGTTTCTCCATACAGAATTAGTTTCTTCTGATTCTGATGTAACAAACAATTTCTATGAGACATCAGAACCCCCTTTTATACGATTTAAGGATACATAAAGCAGATTTTTTTATTTAAACTAGACTTTTGACCTTAGAACACTAACAGGTCAGATTTTAGATTTTTATTTTATTTTAATAAGTAAAAGAAGTCAGTTAATTCATTAAGGTTACGTTTATACCATGTATCAATAGCCAATTCTCAGTGGAAGGTTACATCGGAACAATTATTATTTATTTCAAGCTATTTCGGCTCTTTCTTAATTTTCAAAAAAAAAAGAAATAAATTCCGTAATGGAATGGTAGGATGAAAAAAAAAAGAAAAAATCAAAAGGAAGTGTGGAAAAAATGACAAGAAGATATTGGAACATCAATTTGAAAGAGATGATAGAAGCGGGAGTTCATTTTGGTCATGGTATTAAGAAATGGAATCCTAAAATGGCCCCTTACATCTCGGCAAAGCGTAAAGGTACTCATATTACAAATCTCGCTAGAACGGCTCGTTTTTTATCAGAAGCTTGTGATTTAGTTTTTGATGCAGCAAGTCAGGGAAAAAGCTTTTTAATTGTTGGTACCAAAAAAAGAGCAGCGGATTTAGTAGCATCAGCTGCAATAAGGGCTCGTTGTCATTATGTTAATAAAAAGTGGTTCAGTGGTATGTTAACGAATTGGTCGATTACGAAAACTAGACTTTCTCAATTTAGAGACTTAAGAGCAGAAGAAAAGATGGGAAAATTCCACCATCTCCCAAAAAGAGATGTGGCAATCTTGAAGAGAAAATTATCTACCTTGCAAAGATATCTCGGCGGGATCAAATATATGACGAGGTTGCCGGACATTGTGATCGTCCTTGATCAGCAAAAAGAGTATATAGCTCTTCGGGAATGTGCCATTTTGGGGATTCCTACTATTTCTTTAGTCGATACAAATTGTGACCCAGATCTCGCAAATATATCGATTCCAGCCAACGATGACACTATGACTTCAATTCGATTGATTCTTAACAAATTAGTATTTGCAATTTGTGAGGGCCGTTCTCTCTATATAAGAAATCGTTGATTAAGAAGAATAGTTCATTCTTGGGTAACTGCGTAGATTTATGGGATCACTTACTATTCTTTTTTGTTTTGCATAGATAAAAGAAGGGGAATATTGATATATATTAGAGGGTATTGATATATATTATCATCTGATGTGATTTCTTGGTATCCTAAATATAAGATTAATACTTCAAGTTGCTGAGTTGAGAAAGAGATGGTTGAATCAAAAGAATTCCTTTTTTGAAGTTCAATTTTTATCAGAGGACAATATGAATATTATACCATGTTCCGTTAAAACACTCAAGGGGTTATATGATATATCGGGTGTAGAAGTAGGCCAACACTTCTATTGGCAAATAGGAGGTTTCCAAATTCATGCCCAAGTACTCATCACTTCTTGGGTCGTAATTACTATCTTGCTAGGTTCAGTTATCATAGCTGTTCGGAATCCACAAACCATCCCGACCGACGGTCAGAATTTCTTCGAATATGTGCTTGAGTTTATTCGAGACTTGAGCAAAACTCAGATTGGAGAAGAATATGGTCCCTGGGTTCCCTTTATTGGAACTATGTTCCTTTTTATTTTTGTTTCGAATTGGTCGGGTGCTCTTTTACCTTGGAAAATTATACAGTTACCCCATGGGGAATTAGCAGCACCCACGAATGATATAAATACTACTGTTGCTTTAGCTTTACTCACATCAGCGGCATATTTTTATGCGGGTCTTAGCAAAAAAGGATTGAGTTATTTCGAGAAATATATTAAACCAACTCCAATTCTTTTACCAATTAACATCCTAGAAGATTTCACAAAACCATTATCGCTTAGTTTTCGACTTTTCGGGAATATATTGGCGGATGAATTAGTCGTTGTTGTTCTTGTTTCTTTAGTCCCCTTAGTAGTCCCTATACCGGTCATGTTTCTTGGATTATTTACAAGCGGTATTCAAGCTCTTATTTTTGCAACGTTAGCCGCAGCCTATATAGGTGAATCCATGGAAGGTCATCATTGAATTGACTAGTTTTCAAAATAGTCTTTTTTTTTAGCTTAGCTCAATTCATGCATGGTTCCAGATAATCCGCTTGGTTGGAAAACTAAATAGTTAGAAATGCGTATGAATATACAACCTAGAGTTGTAGGAGAGAGAATAGACTATATTACGGAATTGTCAAAGTATATATGCATTAAGGGGGGCGGAGTCAGGCTAGATCTATATCCTTAATGTCTATAAGTCCAGTCATCTTTTGTGCGGGTTTTTAAGGAATGATTTTAGAATCCGATTCATCAATAGAAAATGAGAAAATACGCAAAATAGAAGAAACAAATGTATATGGGATATTATATATTCCTAAGTTAGATTCATTATCTAATCCGATATATCGAATTCCCTCTATATGGAATTGGATTCCATATCCAGTTCTATGCAGCATATTGTTATCAATTGTATATCTTGATTTAATTCCTATTGGATTTGGATTAGGTCGATTTCAATAGGGGTTCTTCCTCTATTTCGTCTTTTATTATGGATTAGATGATAGGGGAAAAAATAGGAACTCAAGAATATCGAAGAGTAAAGAAAGAAGAATGGAATGAAAGAGTGGTTGGTTGGAAAGAAAGAGAAATAGAATAATGAGAATCATATGGATTTACACAAACCTCTAATGATTAGAAACTAAAAATGAGATCTCGAAGTAGTTCGGACAATTCAGATTATCATTTCAATTTGTACTTTTTAGTTACTTCTCCCCAATAGAGCTTAGAAGTAAGAATTTCTTGGTTGATTGTATCCTTAACCATTTCTTTTTTTTTTGACACGAGGAACTCACCATGAATCCACTAATTGCTGCTGCTTCCGTTATTGCTGCTGGATTGGCCGTAGGGCTTGCTTCTATTGGGCCTGGAGTTGGTCAAGGTACTGCTGCAGGACAAGCTGTAGAAGGTATTGCGAGACAGCCAGAAGCAGAAGGTAAAATACGAGGTACTTTATTGCTTAGTCTAGCTTTTATGGAAGCTTTAACAATTTATGGACTAGTTGTGGCACTAGCGCTTTTATTTGCGAACCCTTTTGTTTAATCCTAAAAAAGAAAATGAGTCCTTTAGATTAGATACTTTTTTCTTTTTTTAGTAAATTGGTATTTGCTTCTGCAATTCCAATTATATCAATACTTTACTCCTATTTATTACTCCTGGAATTACCTATTTATCGGGACAGACAATACCCCACCCCAGGAAGGGCTGATTTGAGGATGATCAATTTAGAGGATATGCTCGCCTTCTTCCTTCCCGTCCTTAGTTTAGGACAGTGGAAAGTCTTTTTCCTTTTATTTTAGGAATTTTTGGAACATTTCAACAAAGGAGTCTTTCACAGGTCAAACGAGACCTAAGACTTAATCTAAAAGAAATTATTAGATTGAATCTATTTGCATTAAAAAAAATTACATTAAAAAAACCGATCAAAAAAGGGCGAGCGAAGTAAGTGATCGAAAAACTTTGCTCTTTGTTCGTCCTATCTATAAGAGGAGAGCATATGAAAAATGTAACCCATTCTTTCGTTTTTTTAGCTCACTGGCCATCCGCTGGGAGTTTCGGGCTTAATACCGATATTTTAGCAACAAATCTAATAAATCTAACTGTAGTGGTTGGTGTATTGATTTTTTTTGGAAAGGGAGTGTGTGCGAGTTGTCTATTTCAAGAATAGATTGGATCTATCCGGCTGCACTTTAAAATATTTTTTAGTATTTTTTGGATAAATAAGAAAAAGGTGCACGATCTCGACGAATTACTTCTGAATAAATTCAGAAATCATATGGAAGAACCATAGCATTTCGCGACTCATTGGTAAATCAACTTTGATTCTCTATAGACCAATAATGTGAGACCATTAACACGGTTAAAGCTAAACTGCTTGAAGTCCAGGCAAAAAGGGGTACTCTTTCTACAACTATATTAGTATTAGTACCGAAATGCTTTAAACGGGAAATAGCTAATGTAGAATTTATCTGATATAAAACACTCATATCGATAAAATGGTTTGAACTATTTACTAGAAGGGCACCCTGCCCTTTTTTATCCAATGCCGAATCGACGACCTATGTATAAAAAAAAAAAAAGAGAAATTTTTTGGATTTGAAGAAAAAAAAGAATTCTATCAATTTTCATTTTCCATTTATTTAGTTAGTTTTTCTTAATGAAATTGAAATTATTAACTAAAGGGCAAATACAAATAAAGAAACAACTTTGCTGACCATGATAGATTTTTATCTAGGCGGAAGAGTCCTCTTAATATTTATCTAGTCTTATATTCTTAATATGGGTTTCGTTATATTGAAATATAAACAGAAAAGAGAAGATAGAGGATAGGCTCATTACATAAAAAAAAAGATATGGAAATAGCCATAGCAAAAAAAGAAAAAAAAGGAGCGTGAGAGCCAAATGAATCGAAAGATTCATGTTTGGTTCGGGAAGAGATCATAAAAATTGTAAACTTAATAGCAAGATAATCTACTTTCATTAAAAGATTTATTAGATAATCGAAAACAGAGAATCTTGAGTACTATTCGAAATTCGGAAGAATTGCGTAGAGGGACCATTGAGCAGCTCGAAAAAGCTCGGGTTCGATTACAGAAAGTCGAACTAGAAGCGGATGAGTATCGAATGAATGGATACTCTGAGATAGAACGAGAAAAAGCAAATTTGATTAATGCTACTTCTATTAGTTTGGAACAATTAGAAAAGTCTAAAAATGAAATCCTTTATTTTGAAAAACAAAGGGCGATGAATCAGGTCCGACAACGGGTTTTCCAACAGGCCGTACAAGGAGCTCTAGGAACTCTGAATAGTTGTTTGAATACCGAGTTACATTTCCGTACGATTCGTGCTAATATTGGCATTCTAGGGGCCATAGAATCGAAGAAATAATTAAATTAATTAGACCTTGAACTTCTACTTTCGTTTAGAATTTAGGCATTATTTTTCCCCTTGCTTCCGAAAAAAAGAGTCAAGAAACACTAATGGCAACCCTTCGAGTCGACGAAATTCATAAAATTCTCCGCGAACGTATTGAACAATATAATAGGAAAGTAGGGATTGAGAATATCGGTCGCGTAATTCAAGTGGGGGATGGGATTGCTCGTATTATAGGTCTTGGTGGAATAATGTCAGGTGAATTAGTCGAATTTGCAGAAGGGACTAGGGGTATTGCTCTGAATTTGGAATCCAAAAATGTTGGGATTGTATTAATGGGCGATGGGTTGATGATACAAGAGGGAAGTTTTGTAAAAGCAACAGGAAGAATTGCTCAGATACCCGTGAGCGAGGCTTACTTGGGTCGTGTTATAAATGCTCTGGCTAAACCTATTGATGGGAGAGGCGAAATTGTAGCTTCGGAATCTCGCTTAATTGAATCTCCTGCTCCGGGTATAATTTCCAGGCGTTCCGTATATGAACCCCTTCAAACAGGGCTTATTGCTATCGATTCGATGATCCCCATAGGGCGCGGTCAGCGAGAGTTAATTATTGGGGACAGACAGACTGGCAAAACAGCAGTAGCCACAGATACAATTCTCAATCAAAAAGGGCAAGATGTAATATGTGTTTATGTAGCTATCGGTCAAAGAGCATCCTCCGTGGCTCAAGTAGTAACTACTTTCCATGAAGAGGGGGCCATGGAATACACTATTGTAGTAGCTGAAATGGCGGATTCACCTGCTACATTACAATACCTCGCCCCTTATACGGGAGCAGCCCTGGCTGAGTATTTTATGTATCGCGAACGGCATACTTTAATAATTTATGATGATCTCTCCA